AAGGTTACGATAGCAAGCCCCTCCTCGGCCGGAGAGCCTCCAGGACAAGGGGGCGGCGGTCAACCATCCACTCTCGAGATTCATATTGATCAATCGATCTCCGCGTCCTGCCAGTTCGCTAAGTAGACTCACTCTACCGAGGGGCAACAAAGGCTGGAACTATTCCTGCCAAAAAGGGACCTACTTCTCATCCTAGGAGTTAGCAGGTATGATGGAGTCCCCTCTCTGTCTGTCTCTCCGCTCCGAGTTTCTACTACTAAGTAGCACTTCTGCTATTAAATCATAGAATCGATTCCGATCAAGCTGAAAGAAAAAAGCCCTATATTATTACTAGCGCCCTGCAATCAAAAAACTGCGCTAACGAGCAAGAAAAGGCCCCTTACTATAGATAGGCTAAGGATTGAAGACGCTCGACCATAACAAGCAAACAAGCAACGGACTGAGCGCAGACGCGCGAAAGCCGTAGCGCGTTAGCGCAGTCGTTTTCTTGCTCGGGAGAGGTATTCACTCGACTGATAAGGAGAGGAGCGAACTCAAAGTCAAGTTTCTCGCTTGTTAGTCAAGCAAGACTACTTCTAACCGGCTTTCGCGCAGCTCAATCCCTTGCTTGTTGCTTTGAAGCCCCTACCTTTATTGTTGGGATATTTGAAGAAGCGCAGGTTTGGAACCCTATACAAGGGGCTTTTCCCCAACCTATATATACAAGGTGCTGGTCTCGATCTCGCTTGGCGGTGCCCCTCTCGATGATTGTTGACTCAACATTGATTTCGTGCTTGAGTTGGAGGGCCCTCCCTCCATCCATCGAGTCAAGTAATTCGCTATCGGAAATTTGTCCGCCGCGTATCTCATGCCATGCTTCTTGTTTCTCCGAATCGGTTCCTAGTGTCAGTCAATCAAGATTCGCCATCAAGAGAGGGAGGAGCCTTTACTTTCGGTTAGGCCGGTCTCGTCATTCACGCAATTCCCCCGTCCATCGATCGATCACGCGAGTACGCATCCAGTCAATAGCGAACGAAAAAAGCGTTCATCCTGGATTCTCTTCCTCAATAAAAATCTCTATCAATTGATACCTATTCATTCGGTCAAAGTCTCCACGGCGTTTTCACGCCCCTCTACTGAGAGGTGCACCATGTTGATAGGAATCGGCAAAGACCTTCTTGTACACGTCCTCGAGGGCAGCATTCATGGCAATCATCACTAGTTTCTCCCGAGGGCATGGTATGGCTTTGTTCTTGGTGTTGTTTAATAGATGTCGAGTGCCGCTTTTCCCCGTCCGAGAATCTCCATCTGCTCTAAGTGGGCGAGCTAGAATCCTTATGTCAGGTTGGTTGTTCAAAAGACATTTTCTCTTTACCGCATCTTCATCTTTTCGAAAGCCTAGACCCATTCTTCTGGATCTTTATTAGTCCTAGGTGCAAAGCCTCTTCAATTCAATAAAGACCTCTTTCTTTTCTTTCTCCCCCATTTCTCATTTTCTTGATTGAAAGAGGATAAGCGCTATCCATTGAGTAAAGGGAGGGTTTGCTACAGTGATTCGGGCGGTTGGTGGCCCCTTCGAGAGTTGCGGGTCCTTGCCGCAGCATGAGTGGTAGCTCACGCTCAAAACTCCTCCGACACGAGTCCTAGTCGTTGCGCTGCGGTCCGTTTCCCGGCTTCGCTTGCGCGATTTTTTGCACTTCTGATTGGTTTCATCCATCCCCGACCCTAATGAATCGAGTATGAAGGGGTCAGTCAGTCAAGCGGTTCGGGTTCCCGTTCGCCTGCCCCCCTCATATAGTCCATTAGTGGGTAGGGTGGTCAACTTAGAGGGCGCCCGCCTCCTCTTCAGACGTGTCTTCGACAACCTGGCGGTTGTTCGGTCTCCGCTTTTGGAGGCGGGAGTGCTTGGTCGCTGGGGTTTCCTTTTCCTCAACCAATTCGGTTGTGTCAGCCCTGAGATTGGTCTAACATTTTGTTATGAGCTGGCTGGACAAAGATGGATGGAAGGTAAGATAGATTTGAGTTCAAGTGGCACAGGACCTTCGATCGACCATGGGGTCTACCCTTACCGAATTCATTCTATTGAAGCGTAACGTAAAAAGCTCCTTCTCATGTTGCATTTCTTTGGTTTGGAAGTTCCAGAATGTTGTCTGTGGATTTCTAACAACAAGCACCTTTTTTTTATTTATGCCATTTGATTAATTAAAGTTCCGTGCTGCTCGCCACTCCCCGAGGCCAAGGACGGGGTCGAACCGTCATTCCAGGATTTGCAGTCCGATACATTTCCATTATGTTACCTAGCCAAACCCGCCACCTCATGTGCCAAAGTCAAACGGTTGTTCTTCCTTCCCCTCTTTTTCTACATATGCGGTGGCGGGCGGAGCACTCTATATGACCGGCGGCGGGTTACCAGAGAAGAGGGGAGAACTTCTTTCTCCCTTGCCTTGCTCCATTTTCCTTTTCTGATTGAAAGTAGCAAGCCACTCCACTACTGGTACAGAGGCCAGAAGGTTGCTTCCTCCATATGTTCAGGCAAAGAACATCTAGAAGCTAGCTTTTGTCTTGTAAGCAACCATGCCTATATAATAGAATTTTGCTTACCAAAGTGGTCTTACTAAAAGTAAATAAGCAACCAGTTCCGTTCCAAGTGACATGGCTTTTCACTATTCCTTTCCAGAGAAGGTTGCTCATCCAGCCCAGCGGATCCATTGTTTATGCGGCAGTGCGATGCAGCTGAAAAACGGAAGCCCCCTTTTTTTAAGGGGGGAAAACTCCAAACAAAAAAGGGCCTTCTTCTTCCTTTTCATAAACGATTTCGCTCCTCTCCTTATCAGTCGAGTGAATACCTCTCCCGAGCAAGAAAACGACTGCGCTAACGCGCTACGGCTTTCGCGCGTCTGCGCTCAGTCCGTTGCTTGTTTGCTTGTTATGGTCGAGCGTCTTCAATCCTTATATTAAATATAAGTTTTAGAAAGGGGCACCCCTAAATTACAAGCTAGCGCGCTACGGCTTTTCAGCCGTTGTTGCTTGCTGCTTTTTTTTTGCAGGCTCGAAAATCTCTCTTTCGCCTCTCCTCCCTGTCTCCATTCTGGTTGATTCGCTTCTTCCTTCGCGCAAGCGCTTGGTTCGCCCCTTGTTGTGTTGCATTTTGTGATTCTCCGCTTCAGTCTGCGTTTTTCGGATAGCCGGGATCCGACGTTGATTTCCGATTTATTTAAATGTCAGCTCCAGGTTTTGGGCGGCCCATCTGGTTAGTTCAGCTATCACTGCTGGACTGCGGTTGTTCGGCTGCGTACTCCCCGTCCGCGTATCTCACACTCCCAAAGCATCTTTTTTTTTTTCATATTTCATTTTCCTGCATTTTTCTTTCTACCCCTAGGTCGGCTTCGTGCAGATAGATGTTTGCCGGGGGAGATTGGTGCTCCTGAGGTATGCCCTTCCGGTGGGTTGTTATATTCTCTGTCTATTCCATCCAGTGCCCGCACTGCGTCAGAAAATCTTCGTCTTCGATCTCTCTTCGCAACGCAATAAAGAAGTCTAACAGTTTATCTCGGCATCTGTCTTTTAAGTCATTGATCTCATATCTATAAGCAGGGGGGTCTGCGTTCACTATTAAGCCTACGCCCGTCCATTCCTTTCAAGCTTGATCCCGCCCTTAGACTCGTTACGCTGTTTGACTGAACTCGTTGGCTCCGCGCTCTATTCGGTCGGAACCCGGTTCGAGAACCTTCTCTCATAGATTCCCTTCACCAAGTCATCGCCAGCAATCAGCTCTTATCCCTTGGTGTGGTGTCAAAGGGCGAGTTCCTTTCTTGTCTTGCCCAAAAACTTTCTTTATTCTCATTGGAGAAAGACTCTCCCGCGGCAAGGTTTTACACATAGGGCCAGCTGCTTTCTTTATCTCGCTTGCCGTTAGTCCGTCTAGCGCCTTTCTTTCGGTTGGGGTCCGTCCCGGGGCTTAGACCGCTTGGGTTATATTTTCTAGTCTCGAAGGCAGTCAACGTGTCAGCCATTCCTCTCCAATTAGACTTGTAAATCCTTTGCTCTTTTTCCTTCTCTCCCTCTACTTTATTTGACAGGGGCGGAGAATACCACTCTATCAATAACAAGAATACAGTAAGTAGCAATTCAGTTTCAAATGGTTTGAGCTTGGAAGCAACCTACTATCTATCGATAGGCGAGAACAGACTGCTATTGGCTGCTTTGCCTATCTATTCTATTATGGCCGGCTTGCTTGGAGACATCAGAGGAAGACCATCATTTCTATCCGGGTACGATCATAGCTTCATTCATTCGTTGAACCTTGGGGATAACCATTAGCATTGAGGTCAATCACCACACCACCTCTATCATACATACGACATTACATGACGCGAGAGTGCATGGTCAACACACACCTAAAGCGCCTACGTTCCGCTTGCAGCCAATACAACCACAACCTAACTTGCACGAGATTCAACAACCGAAACTACTGGTAGTCCCGAGGGGACGGCATCCTCCTATAATAGTTAGCAGTACTGAACAAGCGAGTCATCGGTCGGGGGAAAGAAAAGGACCGCCTTTCAAAAGAAAAACAAAGGAACGAAGTAACTCGACTGAAAGGAGAGGAACGAAGGGTGGCTATCGCTCCTTCCTTTGTTGAGCTCTGTTATACCGCTCTTCTATCTCTTTCATTGGCGCAATCTTCTTTGAATTCAATAATAAATTGCAATTTACTTTTATGAAAGATATCTCCTCCCTTTCCCCCCTAAAGGCAAGTGCGTAGCCTAGCTTCCCTCCCTTTGATGTGCATTTATCAGATCAGCTCCCCGAGTCACTAGAAAGAGGGTGAAAGGCCCACTACTTCTTCATTCATGGCCTATTTTCATTTTTCTCCCTTTCGTATTCATTCGACCTAAGGCAAAAGAGAAGTCATACAAAGAAAGGTTCTTTCATGCAATGCATAACGGGCGGGCCTCCTATGGATCCCTCCAACTCAATGAATGAAGGGAGGAGTATGAGGAAGGCCGGCTTTCTATATGAAGATTCAAACAAAAAGGAAAAGGGTCAAACCATATCTTACTGAATAATCTGACTGAATGAGGATCAGAGAGCTCTTTATGTGGTCTCACTTTACCACCATCTGAAATGCGCGAAACTTCGATTGGTGGAAGCCAGTCCATGAGGATTCTCCCTTTTCTTACGTGCAATTCCCCTCTTTCGGTAAGCATCCAGTATCTCAGCAAATGAACATTTCTCTAAGCTTATCCTGTAGCTTATACGTCGTTTGAAAGCTGCTTCAAGGATCCAACGAATAGCTAAGGTTTTTTGACGATCCCTGGCTACAATCCCAGGGACATCATAAATAGTACCTCCTACTTTTTCCACTTCGCATATGGGCTTTCTATTCTCTACGGCCTCAACCATAAGTTTGATTACATCGCCTTCAGTTTGAGCTGGGAAGTGAAATAGGTTTTGCTATTCCTTCTCGAGCTTCTATTTCATCCCTTAAAGGAGATTCGGGAAAAGATGGAATAGGAAGACGTGTTTCCAGAACAAAGAAGATACGGGTTGAGAAGGGGAAGTTAGCAAAGTTAGACAAGATTGGAATGGGCATAGGAACATGTATTGATGTACCAGATCGGCTAATGCTCCCAGGTTGATGCGATGTATTCCACCAGTTGACTGAAGACTTGATTATTGGTATATCGATCGGTCCAGCACGGATTGAAATAGGAGCCGGTTCGACAGGAAGCTTTTGAAAACGCAGTGCACCCAGGTAAATAAGAAACGAGATGAATACAGAGGTTAAACGAGCATCCCACACCCAAAAGGTGCCCCACATAGGTCTTCCCCGAAACCCCCCAGTAACTAAGGTAAACAACGTAAAAAAAGCACCCATTTCTGTACCGGTTCCGGAAGAGCGAAGAAAAAGGGGATGTTTTGTTAATAGGAACAAGAAAGTGTTTATAGCCGTAGCGATATAAACAATAATACTCATCCGAGCCGCAGGAACATGTACATACAGAATACGAGAATTTCCACCTTGTTGAAGATCTAATGGTGCTACCCGAAGACTTAAATGAATAGCCATCGCTGTTAAGAACAACCGAGATCCAATGATAATTTGCGCGTAGCTTCTGGTCTTTGACATCAAAAAAGAAGGTTGTAATAACGAAAGGGACATCTGAGAATTTGGTCCTAGCTAGTGGAACAAGAAAGACATGGATCTATATTCAATACGCAATCAAAGGATTTCTCCCAACGAAGAATTCCCCCTGCTTTGTTATCGCTCCGCTCGTGCGTGGCACTCCTTGCTCGCGGAGCGGCATACCGAAAAAAGAAAGGTTTTGGAAGAAAAAAAGTCGATTCCCTTTTGTAACCAAGAGCCCATCCTTGATCCAAGCCGAGTTTTGCATTCCTTAGCTTGGTGCAAAAGGTATGAAGTAAGTCGACTGATAAGGAGAGGAAGGGAGCGGGTCCTTTTTCAAGCCCATCTCGAACACGATGCGGTAGGGTACTCGTGACCCTGCTGGTGGCTGCCACTGCCTCACACTTAAATGCTGCCAGCTCTGTCTTCCTACTGAAGGCATCCGCGACCTGGTTGGTCCGTCCAAGCTTATACTCTAGCACCATATCAATCAAACTAAAGCGATCGAAAATACCATATAAGTTCACGGCCTATATAAAAAATGCTTTTATGCCCATATGCGCCTACCGTAACCAAAGCTTCCTAAGTTCAAAATAATTTCCTGATCTTCAGCTCATATCGAGATTTACTTTTCCATATCTGTTAAGTAAGATACTACCAGAAAGAAAGGAAACCACCTTACCATCCCCGGGCTTCAAAATATGCAATTGTACTCCAGAAATATCAATAATAAATTTATGTATAAATAATATATATTCTTCTTTGCATGCAGTAAAGATTGGAACTAGCATGTGATTATAGAAGCGTGCGAAGGCCAAGCCCGGAAACTTAGAAACGAATTTTCTGTCAAGATCATCTAAATAGAAGTTTAATAAACAATCATGAATAAATCGGACGGGCGGTATTCTTTCGTCGGCTCGGTTTATTCCTTTCTTGTCCAGTACCGGACAATGCAGAAAGTTTTCGATTAGATTTCGAATGAATTGATCCTCGATAAGAGGCTTGATTTTCTCGAGAAGCCGCTTTCTAATATTACTACTATATATAGGTAAATCAATAAAAAATATAACTCTCAGATTTGACCAACTTCTTATCTCAGCCACAAAAAGCTTAACGGTCTGGCCGGCGAATGACTGCCCAATAAAGACATTTTGAGTTAATACGTACTTATTTAGTAGATTTGCTAGTGAGATTAGAATGAGCTCATCTTCCACTTTGAGAGTAAGATAATTTTGCCAATAAGTATCCTCGAGATTCTTGAACCTATAAAAAGTAAGAAGGTCCATTTTAAAAGGAGAGCCCTCTAGCACTTTTTTGACCCAAAAATGAGTAAGCTCATACTTTCCAGTAAGAATATCCTGTTCCAGTCTAACGAGATTTACCCTTTTGTAAATAAAAATATATTTATTTAACATTTCCCTCATTTCGAGGATAAGATACTGCCGTAAAGGTAAAGTCGACATGCTGTGCTACAAATGTAAGAGAAATTCAAATGTTATAAAGTCCGACTCTCCCCTCGTCGAATCCCATACCATAATGGGGAAGGTTGGACTAGACCTAGAACGGTCTCGCTTCTTTATTTAAGTAATTAGGTAACGAGATTAGCTTCCCGTCCCGACATTCCTGACGAAAGGTTGGTACTATAGGAGCATGTTCAGAGAGTTCACACAAGATCCTTTCACCCAGAGGGAAAAAGGAAGTCAGGGAACACACACCCAATGGGTAGGGATTGATTGTTTTTCAGTAGTTGCCATTGATCGTCCTTCAACTGAGCTTTCTCGTTGGCACTAGGATCAGGGTGATTCCCTTGGGTATTTTAATACGCTATGAAAATCATCTCGTTGAAAGGCAAAGCCCCCTTGAGCAATTTTCCATTATCCCATTGATTCCTATTATATATATAGTTATGTATCTAATGGGGCCGAAGTCGGCTCAGCCGGAGATCATGCGTCCGACAAAAACGTCAGCCTTCCTCTTGTAGAATATATAGGACCGAAAAGGACCTCCACTTGGACCCTTCCTGCTTTGCTCCTCACTACAGCTGTTTGTGCAAAGGAAGACTGAGAATCCTTTCTCTCTTTAACCCGGTACTTGCTTTGACCTAGGCTCCTGCTACGATGCTTGAGGTGTGGAAGTGAACCGATCCAGCTTTTTCTTTGAGCCGGTCGATTAGTTAATTGCCAATTCTTACTTCTTTCTTTCCCGTCAATGTAAGTAATAGAATTCCTCTCTGGCTGCCCTAACTCTTTTACCTGCTTTCCTTGCCCTAAGGGTTAAGGTGAAAGAGAGCCTAAGATTCATGTGCAGTGAGTGAAAGTCGGATTTATCCCAGGCTAGAGATGAGTTGCTAGGCCAGGCTAACCCGGGGACAAAGAGTTCTGGGATGGGAGGACTGTCAGACCTAAACCTTTTCTTCTTAGCTAGGACTTGGGACAATAAGGTACTTGGCAGAATGGAAAGCCAATGCTTAGGCCCAGTCCCGCCACTGATAGAAAAATGCCCGGATTGCTTTGTCTTGATTACACACTTTTTCGAAAACCACAGACAAGAACTGGTGTCCTCTAGAGATTCTATTTCAGTGATAGTCCAGAGACTGAAAGAGTTAAGACTAGTTAGTGAAAGCTATAGCTTAAAAGAGGCAAGGCACTCTCATACGCAGGAATTGAATCTAGAGAACCGCTCCTTTAAGACCTTGCCAGAAGCTCTTCACTCAGACATGGCAAAACGTCTACGAAAGAAGGGAAAGCGAACCAAATAAAAAAAAGATTTGAACTCACAAGAATGGAAACCATAGCCATGCCATATGACTCTAACAATTCCTTAAGAAAGCGAGAGCGATCACTCGTAAAAGCAGATAGCCCAGCCCTCCTTGAATCTTTCTTACTCTGGCTACAGAGCATGCCACTATGCGAAAGACATTGAAATGGCTAGCAAGAAACTCAAGCAGGAATAGAAAAAAAATCGTCTTCTGCTTTCTGCCATAGAGGTGTGAGGTTAAGAATGATCGAAATCAGACACGAGAGAAGGTGGGTGACTAAATGGGAGCATTTCCTTCCTTCCTTTCTTGCCCGGTCAGCTCCTATCGTGGTTTTCGATTGTAATGTAAAAAGGCTTCTGAACCTACTGTCTTGGGTTGGGAAAGCGACTTTACCTTCCCTTCGTCGATTGATTTGCTTGGTACGGCCAAGAGCACTTGTAACTGTCACTAGTTGTCTTCTCTCTATCTTGTTACTGGTCTCCGGTCACTCAAGAAAGAGACTTGAAAAGTCTTGCCTCACCTCTGGTCCAAGGCTAGCGTCGGGTCTGACCCACCATTAGCCTGGTCTCGCTTTGGTAGCCCAACCGGCTATCAGGGCAAGGAACTAGTAGCTCGAACCCACTTCAACTCTAACCGCCCCGCAAGCAGTGGCACTCTTCTTGCTTTCCCGCATGCGGGAAGACCACCCTTTTATGCAGTTAAGCGTATAGCAGGGCAAGGGACTAGTAGCTCTCCCAAAACTGGTAGCTAAGCTGGGGTAGCTATCGGATTGGTAGTAGTCGAACTAGTAGTGGTAGCGATTCTTGCTTATATAATGAGTTTCAACACGGGTATTTTTTTTCTCTTATCAGTTGTCTTTACCGAAGGAAAGCAGCTTATAAGGAAATCAAACTGCTTTGCTTGACTAGCTAGGAAAGTTGGGAAAGAGTCTTTCACCCAGAAAGAGTACCTCGACTGAAACTGAACTGGTCAAGTGAAAACATAAAAAGATAACAAGGGGAGAATGCATCCAAACATGGGCGGTTCGCTGCCCGCGACGTCGCGAGAAGTCCACTGAACCTTATCATTTAGAGGAAGGAGAAGTCGTAACAAGGTTTCCGTAGGTGAACCTGCGGAAGCTCCTGCTCCAGCAAGAGCTCAGACAGAGAGGCAAGACCATGGTAGAGCCCTTACTAACGCACAGCCCTTTGATTGCTTACTTCGCTATCCAAGCGGGATGAGACTTTCTTTCTGATCTACGACCACCCTTTTACATAGGCTCTGGAGTTCATAGTTCGAAGAGCTCGTCCCTCTTGGGGGAAGCCCTATAGCTTACTTAAGGCGGAACTTACGTCAGGTCAAGGAGCGGACTAGAAGGCTGAGGAATCCCATTATTTTCTTGAAAGGAAGGGCTATGGGTGAGGAATAGACCGACAACTTATCTACTCCAATATTTCGCTTGAAGCTCAACTTGACTCCAACCCTATGGCAGTTGAATTGGTGATCAGCCTATCTTATATGCTTTCTTATGCCTTTGGAGTGCCTAAAGACAAGTGAACGAAGTGGCCCTTTGGTAAGGGACACGAGTGAACGGATTCAAGGGAGAGTTGAAACCGCTTACTAGTGAGTGAGGTTTTTTCCTCTTCTCAGTCTCGGTTTGAAGCTTTCTCTTTGCAGAAGCCCTCTTCCTCAGCATTCTCCTTTTCCGGGTCTTTGTCAGCTTAGATGATTTCAGTTATGCTGGACTCTCTCCTACAGCCTCCTTCTCCGGTCTCGCTTTCTGTGCGGCATGAACCCCCTGATCAGTTGGTGGGGCAGGAACCTTGACCATCCTTGGCCTCGATGGAGCATCAGACACTCTTCCCAGCAGTGAGAATCTCTTCGATGCCTGGAAAAACTCACCCTAACGGGGCATTGAACTAGTCGCATTCCTTTCATTATACGGTATTCTAGTCACCCAAGGCTAATAAGGGCTAACTGAACTCCCCTTCTCGAGTGAGAGTTCGATCCGCAAGCTTCATGCTTCCTTCATGCCCTACCTTGAAGGAAGGTATTTCAATTCAAAGCAGTCGATTGAAGCGGTAAAGGTGGGAAGGTCTTATCTGATAAAGATCCTGTTAAGACGATTTCACCCTCTTTGCTTGGGGAAGATCTGAGCAAGGTGTATAGTGAGAGGGAGTCCGCTATGTATCTAGTCTAGTACACGACCATATCAATTCAATTAGATGTAGGTGCCATTCCACTATAATCCAATTTACTATAAAAAATAAAGATACAGTTCGTTTCAATCGAATGCGGAAAACTCATCATAAAGGTGGTGATCACTAATGCTTTTAGTTGGAGTTGGCTTCCGAGGTGTCCGGTTAAGAAGATTATACCGAATCATCAAGGCATCCCTACTCAGTGTGGCTAGTCACTCTTGGCCAACTCCCTCCGGTCGAGTGTAACAAAGGCTCCTGGCCGATTGAAATAAATATATGACCTTACCATAGAAGATAAGGTGACACCTCATGCTTGTAGCTTCTCTTCTTGCTACTCGCTACTAATAAAGAAATTGCGTGATATAAGAGAAAATTATCCCGTTCTTCCCACTCAATCAAGATGGGCGGGCTCAGTCTGATTCTACAATGCCGTTGACTTCGACCTTTAGCGATTCACCCCTGAACCTAGCGGTCAAGTGGTTGAACCCTTCTTCCGCTCTATGCTGCCTGCCCCCCTTCGGCTTTCGGAGTTGTGAACTAAGCGGACTTTGCATTGGCAGCTGATCTTCTTCCGATCCTCACTCGGGATTACTCCGGATGTCAATCAGCCCCCTCGCTTCTTTTATTTTGGCTTGTTATTCTTTCTCTAACCCGACTCGGGCGTCTTCTCGCTCCTCTCTCTAATCAATAGCCGAAAGATGAAGCGTGTTATGGTCGATTTAAGGCGCCTCCTTCTCCTATTCCTTTACATGTTATGACTCCTATCTCACATAATCGCATGTGAGCTCTTTTCCATGATAGAAGGGGAACCCCAATCAATGAAATGAAATGTATGGAAGTCGAGTTGCAGTGGGTCAGCACATTGATTTGAGTCTCATCTCAGATTCTACTACTACTAAAGGTCGAAATCAGACCTCAGACTCAGCCTTTCAGAAGAGGAATTCGATCTCCCGTTCTGGAAAAAGACTTTCTTGGCTACCATTCTCGCTCAAATCCTCAATCGTCACGTAAGCCCAGGGCAATTCTTTCATGAGGCCTTCACTGAGCTCAAATCAAACTGGAATTCATTCCTTTTTAGCTCGTGAGCAAGCCCTTCTCTGTCCCAAAGTCCAAGTTCTGCTCTACATGTTCAGTCTTCTAATTTCCCTAGAAGATCTTTGTTCTTTGGACTTTTTTGATCTTAAGTGAAGATAGATGATAAGACAGGGCGAAGACTGAAAACGAAATTATCTTCAGTTATGCTTGCTTAGTTTAAGGTGCCTAAAATCTTTTTGCTAATGAATGCGGATAGGATATGGGTAGCTCCATCACCTTTCGTCGATACAGCGGCTTCACCTCTTTCTTTTTCTGACTCGGAAATGAACCCTACAAGGCTACCGGAAGACATTGCCACCTTGACTACCTTTATTTATTTAATTTAAGTCCAGTATTGAAGGAAAGTAGAGGTAGGGGATGTCAGTAGGTCAGTTCATTTATTTTCCTTAACCCCACTCACGGAGCACATAATTCAACTCGTTCCCGAACTCGACCGTGGTACAGTCAGATAGTCTGTCTCGTTTCCCTTCTGAATCAAGCTTGATTCTCTGCCTAATCGAAAGAGTGGGTGGGGCTAGCCCCTTTTGTTTTCTTTCTTGGCTCGGCCAGTCCACTTATATGATGAATCTGGCAAGGGGCAGTGTCCGTCTGTTTTGTAAGGACTGTTGTTGATGAATGAGAATGTTCTTGTTCTTTCTCCTCCTCTAAGGGGATACATAATCAAAGCAGCTGGTCAAACTCAATCTCTTCAAATATAAAGGGGAATCCGTCTACATTTTCCTTCCCGCTTCATTCTCTTCATCTTCCCTTATCTTATAATACACTGGCTAGCGCCTTTGTTCGATTGGACTGGGATGAAGACTCCTCGTCACCGGGCTAGCTCTTCTCCTCCGCTTGTCCTCTTTTGCCCTACTCGAATGGGGAGAGCTACTCCCATAAGACAGCTATGATCGGGCAATAGCGTAGATACTTTAGAGCTCGCGCTTCTTTGATTCGATAGTCGGAACTCTTGGCCTCTGAGTCCATCTTAGGTTAGGTCTAACTCAAGAAATTGTGTAAGTGAAGTGAAGGCGGATCGAGCTTATACTCTTTTTTTTTGTCTCCACTCCTTTGGGCCAGAAGACAGGCAGGAGAGAATGTCATCAATAAGCCAGCAGATATCTGAGATCCTGTCCTCACTCATGAATGGACTCTTTCTGTCCGACCTTTTGGTATGTTAGCTGCCCCCTCCGCTTTGAAGTGCGCTCTCTGCGAATATGGTATCTCAGGCTGAAGCCGATCAGACGATTGATTTTGCCCTTGTCTTATCGTCTTGGACCTTCGAGAATTTGATATTGTCAAAGATCGAACTCGCTCTTTTACACCAATGTACACTTTTGTATACTTTCCGGGGCTCCTTCTGGGTCCGGGCTTGCCTCTTTGAATAGTCCCCGCCGTCAGTAATGCGTGAAGGCACAATGAAGCTGACACTTGCTCCTTCTCACTTAGTCGTCGAGACACCTGCGGCCCCCCCACGAATCACGAGCAAGAACGAGACTACAACGCTAGAATAAAGGAGCGTTTCCATTTCTCTTCGATCTCCAGACCAATTGAAAGCAGTCCCGTAAGTAGGGATTGTAGGCTAAGAAGTTCTCAAGCAGTTCCAGTTCCCGGCCATCCAATTGCTTTTCTTCTCCTAGCCATCCAGTTAGATATGTATAGAAAGTTCCTTCTCCAGGGGAAGTTTTTCATACCTTCTCCTTTCGAGTCACTTCTGGCATCTAGTTCCATTGGATTCTTGGTGGATAGGGTTTATAATAGGTCCCTAGGCGGGGATAGCTTGCTTTCAGTCCTCCTTCCTTTCCATACATTGGGAGTTCATCAGAGCCAGTAAAAACTATGAACTCCCTACCGAGTGGTTCCGGAGATCTTGGTTCCTACCTCGCTGAAATGCGAAGATTCAAGAGAAGATGTATCGGATACCCATTCCATAGAGGTCGACCTTGAAGCAAGCATTAGTCGTTCATCCCCTATTCGAATGCGAAGTGTTGAGATATCCGGGCTGTTAAGCCAAGGACCTCCCGGAGCTTCTCCACCAGAGAGCTGCTTCGGAACCGGCCCATTCAAGAGTTGTTCTTCGACCTGCTGCAAACCCAGCCCCTAGCCCGGAGATGAAAGCAGCAAGGATTTGCCGTACTATCTGAGGTAGGCTTTCCCTTCTGTTGGATCAGGCACTGAATACCTGGCCAGATATAACATAACCTTGACTTCCAACCCCTCTCCTTACCTTAAAGGGTCAGATCTAACGGAAGGTAAGCATATAGTTTCCCTAAAAGCAGGGCCAGTCCATTTAAAAGATACTACCCAACGTTGGAGGACATAGGCTGAGCAGTCTCTTTCGGGGTTTATCGTAACCCACGGAGCGGTAAGATTGGTTTCAACTAGCATATGGGCACGGTTGAGCACCGAGTCCTTAGCAATGGACTGCCCAGTGTGTAGGAGAAGGATGTTGTCGACGCGTGACGACCCCGCCGCCACGTAAGGAGACTAATCACCTCTGACAGTTAGCCCAAGCTAAGGATTTTAAGTGTCACTTTGCTAAATGGATCTGGAACATCTTTATTCCCAATGAGCATCAAAGTACCTTCTACTCCAAGGCATTCACGGTGATTGAACTGTCAGAGAGTGACGTAGCATCTATTATAGTCCTCACGAAAGATCATGCAAACACACTTGAGAAAGCAAAATAAAAAAGTAGAAGCCTTCGCGTACCCAACACCAACGTAAAAGACAGATGCCGAGGCAAGAAGCAAAGCCCCTTGACCCAGTGCTATCTATGTGAGGGGAAGAGTTGAAGGAAAGGGGCAGCTAATTGAATTTATTCTGTCCCCCTATGTATTAGACAAGGGAATTTCTTTCACTTCAGACAGCTAGAGAGAAAGAGTGCCCGATCCACTATCAGGTGAGCAGCTGAATGATTAGACTCACATTCTCGTAGGGCCAGAAGTCCATAGCATAGCCTGTGAAGTTGAATGAAAGGAAGGAAGAGTTATTGCCTTTGTTAAAATCTTCTCCTTCCTGGGAAGAGACATAGTAAAATCAATCTCCTAAACTGGTGATCTTCTTCTTTTTCTTTATATACAAACCAATGCCATACCACCTTCGACAGGTAAACCGGAACCAAGGAAAGCAGTCAACAAGTCTAATCCCAGTTCCGGCTTGCTTCGCGCATAGGCTACACAAGCTTGGATCAGCGGATTAAGATGCAACTTCTGTTTTGAATGCTTCTTCATATTCGGCACTAAAGACTTTTGGAAAGTCACTTCGGGCCGCGGAAGTTGGGGCACTTGAGACTAAGAATGAGGCTTCTGATACAAGAGAGATTCAACAAATGAGAAGAGGGTAGTTCGGGTGGGAAATTTTCAAAGAAAGGGGAAGAAAAAGAGGTACGAAGTAACTCGACTGAAAGGAGAGGACGCGAAAGAGGAAGGTCAGGGGACTATTCATCCAGGAAAGGTTTGGGGGGCAGGGCCTGTGTGTGGGGAGGATTGGCAAGGGGGAAGAAAGAAAAGGAAAATTTCCTTTTTTCAATTAAGGGTGGGCTAGGCTTAGGAGAGAGACATAGGCTGGAGAAAGCCCTCTTACTTAAGGGAAGATTATGTATTTGACTAGACTAGCTACCGAGCTGACTCACGGAAGCTTGAAAGAAAGGGCTGCTCGGGATTACGTTTATTGACCTAAGGATGGGGTAGGAATGAATGAAGGCAGCCAATTCCCCTTATTATTAAATAAATAAAATAGAATAGAGCTGTGGCACTGAACAAGCTCATGCCATCAAAAGAAAAGGAGCGAAGAGCAGTGACTACCTTCTTTCATGCCTTTTCAACTGTTCTGTTTTCGCCTTATCCGCTCTTGGCTAGAGAATGCCCTGCAATTGACTCAGCTTTTAGGGATCGTAGAATAGAAAAAATCCCACTCCGCTCTCTCTCCCCACCATAGGACCAAAGACAGAAGACTAGTGCCTTGCGCTTGCCTCTAACAACATGGCTAAAAGTGAGACTAAAAGGATGAAACTCATGATAGAAGAGCCAGGGAAAGTTCAACTACTTCTATTGGCTCTAAGCCTAGTTCTTCCAAGCAAGCAGAGATGGCAAGGAAGGTTGTGGATTCTTATGAACCGACAAAGTCTGAGAAGAAGGGGAAGCGTTCTCGCCTTAAGCCAACCCCTTTCTCTACTCCTTCACCGACTGATATTTCTTCACCAGATTTCGATCCACCTTCTTCCTCTACTTATGATTCGACCTACTTTTGAACCAAGCCGAGACGGAGGAATTCGCACCTCGATAACGGGACTAAAGCATCTTTATCTTGCCCACGAACTAGGCGAACCAACCAACTTGGGCATTGCCAAACCAACCCCGGACGAGACTGATTCCTCAACCTCCGGTTGTTCGACTTGTTGGCTTGTTACCTAATAACCCGGCAAAGTCCGAAAAAAGATCTTCTTGTCCCGCCATTGCTTATGCTTGCGAGCTAGTTCCAGTGCCTTCTCATTCAATTGCAGAAAAAAGGCCAGTTTTCATTGATCCAGTTTCAACAGAAGTTGGAGTTTCCTGTAAGGCAGGCAATCTTGGTAGTAGTCTTCGTACCAGCCAATCAAGCAGTCCCTTTCACCTTTCCCATGCAATCAATCCAGCAAGTAAGCTAAGCTAGTGAAAAAGCAAGGGTCAATCCCACTTCCATTGCTAGGCCAGTAAGTAAACCAGTTCAATTTCCAAATGATCCAATTGCAATTTTAGTTTCTTTACTTGAAGTCTTTCAATAAGTAACTTATCCAGTGGTGAATATGGCAAGCAAGCAGGATGATTGATCCCTAGTTCAAGTCCCTGGCTTTTAATTTGAACTTCATTTCTTACTTAGGTTAGCTAGCAAAGCAGTTTGAAAGGCTTGCACTTTTTAAAGGATTTGCCATACCTGCTATCAAACGAACTGGATGGAGTGAAAAAGTGTCTTGCCCTTGTTGACTTACTACTTAAGGGATTAGGCCTTTTTTCTTAGAGGGCGTAGGAAAGAAACTACAACTCAAACCCCTCCAACAAAGAAATATTCCTAGTAGCTTTAGGCACTTGTCAGGTTATAGTTACGGAGGAAATAAAAGAGCTTAAAAACGAGTTGGCTCACTCACAGCATAGATTGCTCTCCTTTGCCTGCTTGCTTGAAAAAGAGGGACGGAATTACTTTATATAAAGTAAAGCACAGTGAGTGACTGATGTAAAGGCTTTCTAACTTACTAGCCCAGAGAGCTTAGTATATTAGATAGGGGCATCAATCTATCTTTTAGCTATAGCCTAGCCTGTTGAAACTAAGACTGAGACTGGGAATGCTACTAGAAAGTTTTACCTTGCACTGGTTCGTTTGGAGAGGGAATTGAGCGCGATGTAGGAGCACTCGTACTATACTTATTATCCACAGGTAAAGGAGCACGGGGCACTCGCCTGGCTCCAAATACTCAGACCTAACCTGCCATCGCTTCCACTAGAATCATGAGGGTGGATGTCCATTCTGTCACTTATGATTTTTGGGTAGATGCCTATTATTTCTTTTTTTTATAAAAAAGGGGAGGCCCTAAACTCAGTTACCTTTCTTCTTCACAGCTTAACCACACTAAATCAGTCTAAGCCGAAAAGCAATAAAGAAGGCTAGCTTCCCCATTCCACATGACTGCCATAAGAGGTATGAAATATCTTCCTAATTAAAGCAAGCAATCCAAGTCCTGATAAGACCAATCCAGATTAGAACCTTAGTCAATTAAGAAAAGGGTCCTGACTCTCTTTCGTCCCCTTCATTTCTATCATAGTATGGTTGAGTTCTTGGACGATAAGAATATTTTCCTTTCTTTCTCTAAAGGCTATAAAGCTGCTTTGAGCAATGAGCTCATTGAGAAAGGGCCTGATAGGAACCAAGACCTTGGATATAGCTTTGAGAACGACATTGCACAAGCTAATGGGAAGGAGCTAAAGCTCCCCTTGATCAAGCTAAGGAATGAAGACCAGAAGGCTTCTATTCATCTCCCTAGGTCTAATCCCTGAGTTAAATTAGAACTATCAGGACAGAGGTAGGCGCAGATGATGATGATTCCAGCATTTCTGGAAGAATCTTGGCTGAAGACCTTCAATCTCTTTATAGAATGAAAGGATGGCATTCTGAATTTCCCAGTCATCCAGCATCCAGAGCCAGAAGAAAGAATATTCAAGCAAGTCTCTTTACATAGGCGAGTAGATTTTGGCAATAAGCGGCTCTCTCTCTTTAATAGTCAGAGTCGGGGGTGAGGCATTAATGTAATGTAGTTCCACTCTCAAGAAGTACGCCCTAAAGTAAAGGGCTTGGCTTGGACCGAACGAATGAGGTCAACCTCTTTCCTAATAACCGGCATGCCTACTGTTCCATTTAAGGATGAATGAAAGAAAATCCTCATTGCTATAAAGAGTCCTTCCTTCTAGTTGACCCAATCACGTAACGAGCTGTTGAAAATGAAAATAAGCTGATTTGCATCTTCTCAATTTCTACTGTGAAGTCAGATTTAAGCTCTTCAAATGAGTACTTTTTTGAATGGGATTCATACTATAGATAGTATAAAGCCATGGATTTCTTAGCAATTCAATCATATCAAGTTTGACTATCTTAGGCATTTCCCGTTGATCAAGAACGAGTATTGGAATGTCTTCTTTTTCGGGACTGTACTATTTGAAAGCAAGCAAGCAGGATAGCGGGTTCTCTTTCTGCTGCCCTTCTAGTTGCAGCAAGGGCAATACATCAGTTAAGACAAAGACAGTAGGCGAGGGACTTTATGTTACTCGTTTTACAGACCTTCTCGCTGCGCCTTTTGTTACATCGAGCGAGCAATCCAAATCAACGTGATTTTTGAATAATCATATGAGAAAGCGAGCTAAAGACTTTTAGCTAGTTAAGAAGTGAGTCCTTCCTAGTGGCATTCCGGATATTTAAGATATGTTTCTAGGGCCAGTGTTCATCGAGTGGGAGTTTCCTTACAGCCATTGTTAGTTCTGTTCCAGCGATTTCATCTCCTTACCTAGCCTACTTAAGGGTCTTCAATACCTTTTCCTAATGTCTTTCCAGCCGAGCGAGAGAATAGGAGCGGTCCATGCGACGAGTGGTCCATTCAAGGCAATAGAGTGCAGGTTAGTTCCCTTGTATTCATTTTTCCACTATCAGACTTAGCCGATTGGACTAGATCGAAAACCTGGAATGATTCCGGACTGCTTACCGGCTTCGAAGGCATTGCACTTTCACCATACGACAATGGTTCTAGACCCGTAACCCCATACCCTCGCTCACACCTGAGTCGGATTCCCTTCGGGACGAATACAAGGACCCGAAAAAGCATTCAACCTCGCTTACAAGAAGAATTTGATTGCCTTGATGCGGGAAAGGATTAGGGGCTGACTAATACGATTAGAAGGACTGGATGAAAGGAAGCATAGAAAGCGGAGAGCTAAGGTCTAGTCCTTGACTAAAAAAGCATGAACTCAATGGAAAGCATTCAACCTTACCAGAAACGGCAAATGGTAAAAGACCAGGAAAGGAACTGAACTCCCCTCCTTCGCTCACTTCACACCAACCGAATCCCGACTACTCATCGGATCGGATTCTGAACCATGTTTACCGCAAACCTCCTAGCTGCTTAGCCCTAGCTCGATTGCTCAGTAGGGACTACTAATGGACTATCACGAACGAAGGGAGCTTGAATAAGCTGTTACAGAAAAAGCAGCTCTTGTTTCATAAGCAAATGTACCTGGTGGTTTCGTATGTAGAGAAGGGCTGCTTTTAGCTCTTTTCAGGACTCTGCTGCTATTGACTCATCCGCTGGGATTGGAATGCTTCAAAGACTTCGACCACTAGATGGAGAGAGAAGTCAAAAAGTAGTCCCCGCGGGGGATATTACACTGGCCAGCAGACCAGAATAACACATAGGCAAATGCGAAGACACCTCAACTAAGGCTTTCTGACTCGCGGAAAGAGGCTAATGCTATGCCTACAAGTCAAAGTAAGCCAATTTCAATTTCCCGGCTAATAATCTAAAGACTATTCTATCTCAGGCACGGTTTTTCGAGATGCGTGAATCGCAATGCTAGTTGTAAGAGATCATTTCTAGCTAGCAAGGAGAAGGAAGCTAAGCGCGGGAAGGACAGTGTAACCATCCCGACTCTTTGAGTCTGGTAACGGAATTCCTAACTTTGGACAGAGAATGATTGCCGACTTTAGGTCTTGATACCGACTCTGTTGACTTCACTCTTTACAGCTTTTTCTCTTTTTAGAGTCACTCACAACTCTTATTGAAGACTCCTAGCTATAAGGCGAGAAAATTACTAGGCCGAAAAGGTGGAGCGAGAGAGTACCTACAAAGGAAGAACTGGTAACTAACCTCTTGACTAACGGCTTGTTCATTCCTTATAACGAAGCGAAGGAAAGAAGAAAGTTTATCCGCGCAATCAACGTGTGTCGTTTACTTTGCTTTAATGAATGCAACAATCCCTACTTCCACAGCAAGAAAAAACGACTGCGCTAACGCGCTACGGCTTTCGCGCGTCTGCGCTTAGTCCGTTGCTTGTTGGGTGATTCCCCCTTCCTCATTTGCCACAAAGAATAGTTTTTTATATCTCCCCAACCATCCAATCAGTCTGTCGACTTCCTTCTGAAGCAAATTGTCTTCAAGGTGAATTGCCTTCATTAAGGAAGGGAACAAGTAAAGAATGGGAACTAATTCCAGATATCGATTAACTGCTTGCCAGCCTATCCCTAAGCCATTTTTGGCTGCTCGATGGTCTTTTCTCGTCTTTCAGATTCACCTCGAGGCACCTCTGATGACACAACCTCATGGGAGGCTGCGTGAGCATCTACCACATCCTTGGTTATTGAATAACACTCTTGATTACAAATCCAATGCAATCAAGAAGAAGGAATAGCCTTTATCTCTTCTTTAGAAAGGTCCTTAACGGCTTCTAGAAAACGGTTTAACTAGATAGTTTCCAATAGACTTCAAAGCGAGGTTACTAATCCCTGTAGATATGTTGCAACCGAACCGTCCAGTCTCTTGCTGAAACCTGTCTAATACTGGTGACTAAAGGCGGATAACGATTTGAATGTAATCTGACTCGGGAAAAGAGAGAACAAGCAGAAGTGATCTTCTTTCTCTTTTATATGAAAGGACTGCTGCCACTTCCTTATTATCATGTAGACAATCTCCGATCTACGAATACCCTGGGTCAGGAGATGAGATTCTTATTAGTGTAAAATAGCCCTAGCTAGATTCACTCCCGGTGAAATAGCAGCTACGCCCCAATGTTACAGAATTAGTCAGGGCTTCGCACCTTGTGTGATCTGGCATCATCGGATCGGATTTGTCGGAGATAGCCTGCTTTGAAGAATTCATGGGGCGATAACAAAGATAAAAATGAAAATCAACTGCAATACATGGTAAAGCAAGAAAACGACTGCGCTAACGCGCACTTAACAGTAAGTTCGCTAACGCGCGCTACACCGTTGCGCTAACGAAGTTTTCTTGCTGGATCAAGAAAAGGGGGTAGACTGAGATTAGTGGGTTGCTCTTGTTCGGCCGTTCACAAGTCTTGTTCAAGAAGCCGAGAATTAAAGAAGAATGGAATGAGGGATCGCTACCACTCAATCTCTTTCTCCGTACCTCCGCTGCTCTAAGTGGTCTTTCCCTTGCTGCCTTCTAAAATAGAATGGCATTTTCTTGGCCGATGTAGTTGCTTGTCACACGCCTTTCACATGGGCGGTAGAATGAAACGAGAACACCGTGGTCGAGTCAAGCTATGACACGTACCTGCTCTTCGGGTTTGGCTAAGCTTAGGGCTGGTTGTGTTGAAAGACTAATCCAACTCAAAACTTCACAAGTTCACTCCTTACATACATCCGCTTAACTGTTCAGGTTTAGGAAGAATCATGTCTTTTATTAAGTTAAAGTGTGAAAGCCGGAACTGAATAGGAATTCTTCCCTTACTAAGACAAGGCAAGAAGCCGTTGAGATCAATTAGTGTCGAATGTACGCTAGGGACTTTCCACCTACCTTCCCTTCCGCTTACACCATTTCTTTGTGAACGCTCCGCTTTGCTCTTTGGCGCGCTACTTCCGCTAGCAACCAGCTTCGGAGAACTACTGAATGAGACTTTGATGCTCCTACTGGTTCGATTCTTCCTTCTTCTGAGTCCTCTGGGCTTACAGGATTTTATGATTCCAGGTATGAATCATGTCTTTCTCATTGCTTTTAAGCTCATTCCGAAGCTGAGACAAACCATTAGTGGGCGCGCCCGAAGCAGCTTAAACATCCTGGTTTCTGGAACCTATTTTTCTTAAAGATAAAGAAGGAGTGGCTCCGCTCTCTATAGATTGGGACTCTCGGTGAATAGATGCAATCGTAGTATACTATACCCTCTCCATCATAGAAGGCATCTTCCTATTCATAAATGCTCGTTTCGACCGGTTGAGACCTTCTTTCCAGCCCAGCTGTGGCTTCTTTCAATTTCTTTACATTATAGCTGAAGGAGAGACTGTACCTTTACTTAGAGAGGGGCAGCGGTACCACGCTCTTCCGTGCTCGTAGGTTGACTTCCCTATGCATCCCGACTAAGGTCTCACAAACGTGCACTTCCCTTATGCATCCAGCCGCTTTACTAATGTGAATAGGTTATACAGAAGGGTGGGTTGGTTATATACTCTTATGCGCGTTCCTTCTTCGAACCTTTTGGTATGTATTGCCCCCTAAAGATCAGATCCACCAGACGAGAAACTCAATTCCGCACTGCTGCTGAGTCGTCGGACTTATCCACCAAGGGATTCGTGGAATTTCTGTGGATTGCGTTGGGGGAAATCTACCAAAGCTAGGCAGATAGATAGACTCCTTTCCCGCTGCTAAGGGAGAGTAAGAAAGAAAAGAAAATGATTGTTTTTTAATCAGCGCCCCCTTTTGGGTATGCAGGTACTACGAGTCCTCTCACTACCAACCAGCAGACATCATCTGGCTGGGTCTTGCCGGTATCAACAACAAGAAAAAAACAACCAAATGGAAACAGCAACTAACTATGGCTCTTGGCCCAGACAACGTCCTAGGCGTCGGGGAGATCGGAGCAACAAGGAACGCCTAGACGACGTTTTTCTTCCTGGGCTGCAGTAAGTAGATCGAGAGGTCGTTCCGCCCCTTGTCCCCGAATATGGGTAATATGTTCTCATAAATTCTTGCTCAAATCTGACCTAGCTGGCGAGCGATCCCAGTTCGCGGCAGAGAACAAGACAGCAAGCGAGCGTACCTTTGTTCGCTTCTTCTCCACCAAGCACGGAAGTTTAAGGATAACTGTAGGTCGGTGGCTACCTAAGGAAACTCCGATTCGATCCGCCCCCCAGCTGGGAGGCATCTACCTCATCCCGATCACAAGGAGAGGTTCACCATGATGGGGGTACTTTTTTTTCCCTTCCGGAAAGAATGAAATGCATAGGGGACCATCCTTTTGTTGCGGCATGCTACTCAGATTTACGGATTCGCAGGGGGCCTCAGGCCCTACTTAGTTGACTGACAATGACAAAGGCTTGCGAAACTAAGTAGGGCCTTTTGAATTGAATCTTAAGTAGTCTATCAGTGGTGCGAAGCGGCTTTGCCCCTTTTCAGTAGGGGAGCGAAAGGTTAGACCTTAGAAAGTCAGCGAACAGCGGTTCTTCTATGTAGGTATGGCCTTCCCCCTTTACTCTCCTAACGTCGAGCTAAGTGACTTCGTAACCTTTGCGTAGCGTAGTAGAATGAAGGCTACGCACTGACGCTCTCTTATCTATTAGCCTAAGCGTCTTCGCTAACTCGCTCGCCTACTATACTATAGCCTACTATACAATACATTAGTAGGCTAGGCTAACTCAGCCGCTTACTTCTACTAATGTAGGGCTAAGTAGCGCCTTTTCCTTAATAACCCATTATCATTATCTTTCATACATAAGTATACATAAGTAAAGTAGGCGCTCCCTAACCGGTCGCCTTAGTAGCGTTGACAAAGAAGAACAGCCGGTTAAAAGACAGCGAATCGTTTTATTTATATAAAAAAAAAAAAGATTTCATAATAATAAGATATAAATATTATATAGGCCAGCTTGACAAGCTACCCTTCCTCTTGATCTGAGGTGCGAAGAGAAAAGAAAGATCTATTTTTTATGACTTCCACTTATCGATCCCGGCCCGGAAAAGTGACCGACCAGGGCCCTATTTTTGAATGAAAGAAAGGGTTTATGAGCCCTAGCCCTGTAAGCCCACACCTGTGTAGAGTAGATCGTTCAACACCTGCGGCACAAACCAATTTTGGATTAAAAACCTAGTATCATAGGCGACCGAACGGCCGCCCCCTAATTACTAGACCAACCTGCTGTAATAATTCCATAAACACCTAACGAAGATATGGCAAACAAATAAAGTAGCCCTATGTTCGAATCTGACAATACCATACCATAATCAAAGGGTACAACGGCCCGAGCGACCAGACTTAACATAAATGTAGCCACTGGAGCCATTCTAAAAAGGGAGAAATTTGCACTACTTGGTGAAATAGGTTCTTTTAGAATCAATTTCAAACCATCTGCTAGAGGTTGTAACAATCCGAACGATCCCACTACATCAGGACCCTTTCGACGTTGCACAAAAGCCATTACTTTACGTTCAGCTAGCACTAAAAAGGCTACTCCTAGTAGAAGTGGTAGAATTATTCCAAGTATTTCAGCTGGAACAGCTATGTACGTTTTCGATTTTCTATTCACTCATGATCTGGCCTGGTCGACCCAATCATGATATTGAAGGATGGGACCTTTTCTCGAAAACAGGAAGTGGATTCGAACCACTACAGGATTTTCAGTCCTGCTGAGCTACCTGAACCACTTTGAAATCAGTCTCTTTTTTTTCTCTACGTAATTTCGCCTGCCCGTTTTGCCGGGATTCGAACGATGACTGAAGCCTCTATCTTTAAGGGCCGCGTGACTTTTTCTCTTTGAAGAAAGACGAACTCTTCTTTATATACACAATTTCAGTCTAGTTCGCCACAAGGGATGAAAGCAAGGAAGGCAGTTCGTCTCCAACGGGCAAGCCTGTCCCAAGCCGGCCAATCGTGTTCAAGGTAATAAAGCCGAAATCGAGATGAGTGTCGGCCCGGTCAAGCATCTGTAGAGCTGAAAGTGGTCGACTTGGGTTCTTCGCGGTCTTCCTCGCTTTCTCCAATTTTAGATAGAAGTCCGTGTTACTTAACAAAGACCAAAACACCAGGAATAAAAAGTTCTCAACGTTAGTTGGTAAGTCGACTTCACGAAACGAGCATTTGATGAAAGTAGGGGAATCAAACCTGAAAGAGCCGTAGCTCCACGAAAAAAAGATAGGCAAAACCCAAACCGCACAAGATACGCATCCGCCCACAGCCTTCTCCTATCAATCAGACTATTAGATGCATACGCTACAGTGAAAAGAAAATCCGTATTCAGTTTTATACTATCTATAGCAGCCAAGAGTTCACATCTGGTCAGTCTTTTCGATAACTTTGACTCTTAGTTATTTTGAAAAATAGCTGCTTTTCCGGTCTCAGATACCATTACCAATTACCGGTGTTAGCATGTTAGCACTTTCCTGACATTCATAGGTTGCAAAAATGCCTTACCTTATTAGGAGGAAGGAATAGGCTGCACATGAAGGGGAATAAGCGCTCTTTGAAAGAACGACGTATCCGCTCTTCTTTTTACAGAATCGGTTTTGCAAATAAGCTGTTGAAGGAAGTTAATCACTAACCGGTACCAGTGCTCTCGTACGAGTACCCGCGGTGGATGGTTTAATGAAGACCTTATCTTCAGCAAGTTAGGAAGCGACGAAATCTTCTTTAACCCCAAAGCAAAGAGAGTGAGTGCAATAAAAGACTACAATACTTTAAGTAAGGTTTAGGCTTGAGCACTAGGTTTGTTCAATAGGTTAGGGCGAGCACAGGAGAAAGGAACTGAACTTCTAGGACGAGAATGAAAGGAAGGAACTGCGTCAGTCATTTGCTGTGAAAGAAAAAGCTGCTCTTGAATCAGCTGTGAATGCTACCGATACCAGAGCTGCTAAACTAAAGAAAGTGACATATAAGAAAATAATTAAGATGGCATCGAATGCAAGCTGCTAGAGATAGAGAAGGGGGAGTGGTGAGTAGGGCTCCCCTTCTACCAGATTACTTTACTGACTGGAATTCATTCAAAAACAGCAGTACAGGAACTGGTTTAACAAAAGGGGCTTGAACTACAGGGATCTGAGGCCTGGCTTTCTTGGTATGATAAGTAGGTTATGTAGGCTGACAACCTTTTCTAGGTTGTTTCGATCACAAAAGGGCCAAAGAATCGATTAGTAGTATGCCTGATATTGCAAAAGGTATTTAATCTAGTCTAAAGTCTTATTCATAAGTAGAAGTAGTACCTGTGCTAAATGAAGAGAGGTAAATCAGCAAAGGATAAAGAAGCATTTTCCCGGTAGGCTAAGCCAGAAAGAGAGTGTTAAAAGGCTACGCACCTTGGTCCAGAGCGAGGCAAGCAACGGTTGGTTGAACCCGTTCTCTTTAGTTCGATTTTCACTAAGCCGAATCTCTGTCCTGAGTGGCTAACTATTAAAGGAAAGTCTCATCCCTTTCTTTCGAGAATCCTAATAAGCTTTCATTAGAGCTGTAGCTAATCCGCTGTTCCTATTGACTGTTTAGGAGTCGCATATCGGTTGCTAAGACTTGAAACTGGAGAGCGCATATCCGATGTGAACAGAAGCGCAGATCCGCTCAAGTATTTGCTCTCGAACCTTTCTTAAAGGAAAAGTACCAAGAGGTTATCAGTAAGGTTATCCAAATGGTCCATGATGTTGCCCTAATGTTGTAAGGCAAAGGACAAGCGTAGGCTGATTTCTTGGAAGCTCACCCAGCCTCAGATGACAGTTCTTTGCTCTAACCAGCTGATCTACCTGATGAAGAAGTTTTATATGCTAAAGTTCTGTTCCCATGGGAGATATACTTCAATGGTGCATCCAGGAGCGCAGGAGCGGGGGCAGGGATTGTTTTCATGACCCCAGAAAGGTCAATGATCCCTTACTCGTTCACACTGACTTCAGCAGCTTCAAACAGGGCTGCTGAATAGGAAGCCCTAATGGATTGGGTATAGCTTTGGAGATGAAGATGGATCCTCTTACAGTGTATGGCGATTCTCAACTGATCGTTAATCAACTGAAAGGGATCTACACTATTAATCAAGAGGTCTCTCAAGCCTTACTTCATCAAGGCACGCAAGCTCCTAAGCTAATAAGATCTTTTGTCAATACTTGATCACCAGTTAAATAGAAAGATGAAAGGGAAAGGAGGATCTATATCTTTAAAGGAGGGGAATCGATTCAAGAGGTCGTAAAGCAAGAGCTGCTTCATCTAATAGTTCAGTCCTTAGGCCGACATTCAATAGAGAGACGGGGGTAAACCATTTCACATAGCCGGGCTCTGGCCCATTCTTTCTTTCGTGGGCATGTGCTAAAGGAAGCGTAGAAGTAGGAGTAGCAGGCACTGGTCTTGACCCTTACCCCCGTAAGGGGATCTAAGACCCTTAGGCCAATTAGACTGAATTAGTGGTAGTAGTAGTATGCCTTTCCTGATTACTTTTTTTCTGCGCTATACCTTTACTGCTTGGAGGAAGAGAATCAGCTGTTACAGACCCGGTTGTGAAAGAAGGCAAGTCTACTGACTTGGCTCTTTGAAGGACAACTTCCCTTGTTAATGTACGAGCAGGGGACTAGAAGAAAGATGCCCACAATCAGATGCTAGAGGAACTGAACTGCCAATATGTATATCAAGATCAATAATAAAGGCAAGATTATGTTCTGCTCTTGTCTCAGATTTCACCTCTCTGCGTGGGAGAGGGGAATGAGGAGGTAGCGTCGTAGGGACTCGAGCTTTCTCGTTCTTTTTTCTTTTCGCTTTCGGATAACTCTGTCGATCAACACTAATCTTTCCCTTGGGTGCCCGCCTATCTGGCTAATTCGTCTAGATCTTATCTTAATGGTTGCCCAGGTTTTGATTGAGCAGAGTCTGCAAAAGAAAAAGTAAAAATCTTCCAACCCCACCACCGGATCTACCGGAACGACCAGGAGGATCTACCCGACTCCGTGACATGTCCACATCCATATATTCAATACTCAAAGACCGGCTCTTTCGGAACAGTGAAAGAGTAAGGTCAGGTCACGAGAAGGAGTAAGCATCGTGACGGGCGACCCGAATGATGGAAGGTTTAGAGTCATTACATTCCTCCCTCGCCCCCAGCGGCAAGCGTTAAGCCGGAACCACCCAACCCCATTCTTATGGTTTTTGCCTCCCGTACCTAATTCATTAAAGGAGTTGGTTTCCGAGAACTTGAAATGCGGAGAATGCTAAAGTTTGGCCCTCTGGTTGTCATTTCATCCTTGAGAACTGTATATGAACATGGCTATCCTCCTAGGGTAGGGGCTTTCGCCTAAAAGGATCCTCAATCACGTCACGGAGTCTATTCTGGAGCTTACCAAAAGTTCTATCTGACTTGAATGCGGGAAGATATGTATGAATCACCCCCATGCAGTAGGTCTTTCAGAAGAGTGTTCTCTAAAAGGCGTGGAAACTGAAACCGCTGTTGTCTGGTGGAATAACTCGAGTCGGGGAATCCTTTTTCCTTTCAAAATGGAACTAGTCTTTCGCCTACGTTCGATTGCCTATCTTTTGCAACCTTGAGATCTTCAAATAGTCCCCTCAGATTTGAATACGATCTAATAAGAGTATCCTTCAGGGCGGGATCTTCGAGGGCATCATACCATTCGTCGTACTTCATGACTTTCTCTATAACAACGGCTCCTCCTGTCTTTTCTGGCTTGTATGGAATAGCTTGGTCTTTCGCACTTGCATCTCCAATTTCCAATATCTGCTTAAGGCTGTATTCGCCCCATACCACTTTCTTTTTTTCCATTTTAGGTATATATCGGCAGATGATTCCCCATCCTTTGTGTACTTTGACATTTATCTGCCTCCCCTCAAACTCGGGGAAGAGCGCCCTTATTTGTTTAAAGCACTTATATCTGGACGCATTCTCATTTAAGACACCTACATGATAGTGGTACCCTCCGTCTTCATGTGTCTCCGTTGCTACTACTATAGACCTACACGTAAATAGCTTCATGATTCTGTCTCGCGCTTGAGTTTGCGATACTGGTCTTCGCTCAGCATGTGCCAGTCTTATTAGTAAGAATTGTCTCAAGGATTCTAGTTGGACACACATTCTAGTCTAGTTTGCTCGTTCTTCCTTCTTCTTGAGAAGGGGCATACCATAAAAAAAAAGAAAGAAAAGAGAGAGTTGCTAACTAAGATGTGGAGAAAGGTTTCCGAGAGAGAGGGGCCTTAGAACCAGTAACCTTACAGGAAGCTTTACCATAAGCTTTCCTGCATTCCGACGCATCATGGCCTTGTAGGTAACAATGAGAGCAGTAGGACACATTGCTTTCATAAAAAACCTTTTGGTAGAAGGAGTTGTCTTTTCCAATCCAAATGAGAACCTTTGACGGAAGGGGATTATAAACAGTAACCTCGACGCACACCCTAGCATAATGGGGTTCGAGAGATCCAGAGTACGATCATCAACGCGAAGAAGGGTACCAAACGAAGCTACAATCTCCTTCACGGAAGAAGGATTAAAAAATAGCAAAGGAAGATAGGTTATGAAATAAAACGGCGGCAAATTCGGATTCAGCCCTAGGGTTAAAGGATAGAGTCCATCGAAACAAAGGGAACAAGGAACTGTGTATTAAATGGGATTCCCTGGACCAAGGAGTAAGAAAATCCTCTCGCGAAGGAAGGCGAATCATTACATGTCTGGGATCGAGCAAGCCTACAACTGCATGTTGTTTCAAGCTATTAATATGCTCACGGATGGTTTGAATCGGGGGACGCCCGGTGGTGTGGTACGTAGAAGTCGTTTCCAGTGAAGGGGTGGGAAGAAAGAGTCTGAGGTCGGGTTGGGTTTTCCCACCACCACTAGAGATTGGACATATAGCAGCTAAGAGGGTGAGTAAGAAAGTCAAGACCGAGGACTTGCTTTTCCCAACATCTGTCTCGCTTCCAAACCAAAGGAATTAAACGCCTTCCTGTGGAGGGAGGAAAGAGGGCAAGAACGGATAGAAAGGAAGCCGAAGGAATGAACTTCTTGAGCGATGGAGTTTAGTTTACTTCGGGAGGAAAGACTCTCTGAGCAAAAGCACTAGCACTTGCCCGGAGACCGAGGAGGTATAGGAGGAATGAATGCTCTAACTTTAGTCAGAGAGAGGGTGTTGACTTGAATGAGGTATTCTTTCCTGTTGTAAAAGAGAGCTCTATTCGCGTGTTGCTTGCTATGGTTGCACTCTTTGACTTGGAGCTTGAGCAGCTTGATGTCAAGACAGCTTTCTTGCATGGTGAGCTTGAGGAAGAAATCTACATGCATCGTTCAGGGTAAGGGAGACCTTCTTTGTTTGTTGAAGAAAGAAAACTATGGTTTGAAACAATTTCCTAGGCAGTGGTACAAGCGGTTCGATACTTTTATGCTGGGGCATGGTGACTCTAGGAGTGACTATGACAGTTGTGTTTATCACAGGAAGCTCCCAGATGGTTCATTTTTGTATTTCTTGCTCTATGTTGATGACATGCTCATTGCCGCTAAGAGTATGGTTGAGATCAACAAGGTGAAGACTCAGCTTAGTGGTGAATTTGAGATGAAAGATTTGGGTGCAGCTAAGAAGATTTTGGCCTGCGGTAATGTAATCGGGATTTCTTCTCCTAAATTCTTTTTTTCTATGAAAGCAAGAGATGGAAAGTGTTGTTCTAAATTCTGCCTTATTCCATGAGATCTAGAAGCACTTCTGCGACCTTCTCTCTCTCCATTGGTCTTTCCTTAGCGCTCTTTGTTATAAAGAATGAAATCCTTAATTAGACTTTCCCCCCATTGCTAGGAGCCTCGCCCTCTTGACGTCAAGAAGACTACAACCGATAGCTTAAATATGAAAAAGGAAGCTGGCTTAGCTATTTTTTAGAGTATAGGTCCTCCACGCTCCCTTTCTCTTGATAGAATGGAGCTATCAAGTCCCTAATATCTATGTCATTTATAGATTTTTGGGGCGTACGTGGGTATGAGAACTCTGATATACTGGAACCTCCTTTCACCCGCAGGAGCCACCTTTTGTAACATTGGGCATCCTGGAGTGTGGCTCCTTCCCCGATTCCCCGTCCAGCCTGCTTGCTTATTATGCGCCCCATAATGAGGTCTACGGCCGTACTCGGAGGGACTGATTGAGTAATTCCTGGAGAATGTAATTCCGCTTTTTCAAATTCTCTTTTAATCCGCGGAATGGAAATTATCTCGTTTTTTATATCGTCGCAAATGCGACGTTCCCTCATCGCCAGCTCCAGTTGCAAATCCAATTTAGGCGGATTACTCACTTCGGCCTGTTCGACGATTGGGGCGTGTTCTTTCCGAATCAAATCTCTCCTGCCATGTCCTGTACCAGGGAGCTCCTGGTTCTCGTTTTCCGAACTAATAGGAAAGAAAGACGGATCCCCAGAAGGTCCGGAAGGTCCCGGCGGTGTACTGGATCCCCCATACATTCCTCCTGATGAAGAGGGGTAGAATTGAGCAAGAGCCTTCTGTAGCTCGTCCATAAACAGATAGCCCACTGAAACTTTGGGTCCTCCTCCTCCTCCGTGCGTGATTCGAAGGATTTCGGCTAAAAATATCATAATTATGATAGCCGCCACACCGAACCAATTTTGTGTTCCTTGTGCCTCACCCCATCTATAGGTATTTGTGGATCTTGCTGCTGGCTCTTCAGAGCAACAGTATGAAATAACGGGGCGGGGTTGCGCGCGAGCCGAGTGACGGAGGTGCACAAGAGTACTTCGCGCCACAACCATCTCTTTTTTATAAGTTCTACGGACCGATGCCTGCTGCTTCATCTGGGAGAAAAGAATCATAGATATGCCGGTCATTAGAAGGAAGAACCGCAATAAAAAGATTCCTCGTGTATCATCTGTAGCAAAACTATGAACGGAAGCTAGCAATCCGGACCGTATTGAAAAGGTTCCTGAGACACAGCATGGAAGAGTCACAATATTAAGAAACGAGATCCAAGAATGAAGAAGGGGTAGAATTAGGGAATGAATACGAGCTGTGGCTAATACCCAAGGCATAAAAGAAGCATTTTCTACGGGATCCCGAAACCACCAGCCACCCCGACCTAATTCATGATGAGCCCACCAACTTCCTGGCAAGATGCCTACGGTTAAAAACCACCGACATGTCAAGATCAAAATTCGAATAGGTTCCTGGTCCTGGTCAGAGACCACT